GCTTCTTCAGGTGGAACTCCAGGTTGAGGAGTTACTCGGAATGCTGCCAAGATATCAGTATCCTTGGTTTCATATTCAGGAGTATAATAAGTCAATTTATACTCTTTAACACCAGCTTTGAATCCAACACTTGCTTTAGTCTCTGTTTGTGGTGACATAAGTCCCTCCCTACAAGTCATGAATTTAGAATTCTTGCAATAAAACAAAACAACAAGGTCTACTCGACATAAATTAGGAATAGATTTAATTAACCTTTTTCACAGGAATCTTTCACAAAATTATCAACTAATCAGAATGATTCTTTATTAGACCATGATATTTGATTCACCAAATACATCATTATTGTATATTCTTTCATATGTATAGCGCAACCTAATACTTCTTTTTCAAGTTTTGAATCTTTGACTTTTTATAAATCCAAATATTTCATATTAAAATATTAATAAAATCACTCTTGACAGTAATATATGTTGTATATGTAAATCCTAGATATGACAATATGCGGAATTCATCCATGAAAATGAAAAACAAGAGGGGGGGGGGGTTGCTAAAGGGATGAATAAATGGGACGCATAACCGGATATGCTAAAATGAAAATACGAAAAAAAAAGGCTAATGAGATCGAAATAATGAATCATAACTAAAGTTCCGTTTAGAATTCGCTAGATAAAAGATAAAACAGAGGCTTGCCTATTCTATTATTATGATAAATAAATCAAAGACTTTCCGCAAAAAAATTTTTTATTCATATATATTTTTTTTTTAAACTAGGTTTCAGTTAGTTGAGCTTGAAAATGACTATTCCTTCATTGAATAAGTAAAAAATTTAATTCCACATCCGCTTGGGTGGTACCAACGAAATCGAGCGCTTACTCCCATTTTTTATTGAATTAACCGATGAATTTGCTATCGAAGATTTTTTCTTTATTCGAAAAATTTCGCAACAAAATTTAACATATTTTTTTATTATGAGAACAAATCCTACTACTTCGGATCCAGAGGTTTCGATACGTGAAAAAAAAAACCTGGGACGTATCGCTCAAATCATTGGTCCGGTACTGGATGTAGCCTTTCCCCCGGGCAAAATGCCTAATATTTACAATGCTCTGGTGGTTAAGGGTCGAGATACTCTTGGTCAAGAAATTAATGTGACTTGTGAAGTACAGCAATTATTAGGAAATAATCGAGTTAGAGCTGTAGCTATGAGTGCGACAGAGGGTTTAAAGAGAGGAATGGACGTGGTTGATATGGGAAATCCTCTAAGTGTTCCAGTCGGCGGAGCGACTCTAGGACGAATTTTCAACGTGCTTGGGGAACCCGTTGATAATTTAGGTCCTGTCGATACTCGCACAACATCTCCTATCCATAAATCCGCGCCTGCTTTTATACAATTAGATACAAAATTATCAATTTTTGAAACAGGAATTAAAGTAGTAGATCTTTTGGCCCCTTATCGTCGTGGGGGAAAAATTGGACTATTCGGTGGGGCTGGCGTGGGTAAAACAGTACTAATTATGGAATTGATCAACAACATTGCTAAAGCTCATGGTGGTGTATCCGTATTTGGTGGAGTAGGCGAACGGACTCGTGAAGGAAATGATCTTTACATGGAAATGAAAGAATCTGGAGTCATTAATGAACAAAATCTTGCGGAATCCAAAGTGGCCCTAGTCTATGGTCAGATGAATGAACCACCAGGAGCTCGTATGAGAGTTGGTCTGACTGCCTTAACTATGGCAGAATATTTCCGAGATGTTAATGAGCAAGACGTACTTCTATTTATCGACAATATCTTCCGTTTCGTACAAGCAGGATCCGAGGTATCCGCCTTATTGGGTAGAATGCCTTCTGCTGTGGGTTATCAACCCACCCTTAGTACCGAAATGGGTACTTTACAAGAAAGAATTACTTCTACAAAAAAGGGGTCCATAACCTCTATTCAAGCAGTTTATGTACCTGCAGATGATTTGACTGACCCCGCTCCTGCCACCACATTTGCACATTTAGATGCGACTACCGTACTATCAAGAGGATTAGCTGCCAAAGGTATCTATCCAGCGGTAGATCCTTTAGATTCAACGTCAACTATGCTACAACCTCGAATCGTTGGCGAGGAACATTATGAAACTGCGCAACAAGTAAAGCAAACTTTACAACGTTACAAGGAGCTTCAGGACATTATAGCTATCCTGGGGTTGGACGAATTATCCGAAGAGGATCGCTTAACCGTAGCAAGAGCACGAAAAATTGAGCGTTTCTTATCACAACCCTTTTTCGTAGCAGAAGTATTTACAGGTTCTCCGGGAAAATATGTTGGTCTAGCGGAAACAATTAGAGGGTTTAAATTGATCCTTTCCGGAGAATTTGATTCTCTTCCTGAACAGGCCTTTTACTTAGTGGGTAACATCGATGAAGCTACTGCGAAGGCTACAAACTTAGAAATGGAGAGTAAATTGAAGAAATGACCTTAAATCTTTGTGTACTGACTCCGAATCGAATT